AAAAATACAAGCATTTGTGGGTTCAATGCGAAAATTGTTATGGATTAAATTATAAGAAATTTTTTAAATCAAAAATGAATCTTTGTGAACAATGTGGATATCATTTGAAAATGAGTAGTTCTGATAGAATCGAACTTTCGATCGATCGGGGTACTTGGGAGCCTATGGATGAAGACATGGTTTCTCTGGATCCCATTCAATTTCATTCGGAGGAGGAGCCTTATAAAAATCGTATCGATTCTTATCAAAGAAAGACAGGATTAACCGAGGCTGTTCAAACAGGCATAGGGCAATTAAACGGTATTTCCGTAGCAATAGGGGTTATGGATTTTCAGTTTATGGGGGGTAGTATGGGATCCGTAGTCGGGGAGAAAATTACCCGTTTGATTGAATATGCTACTAAAGAATTTCTACCTCTTATTATAGTGTGTGCTTCCGGAGGGGCACGTATGCAAGAAGGAAGTTTGAGCTTGATGCAAATGGCTAAAATATCTTCTGCTTTATATGATTATCAATCAAATAAAAAGTTATTCTATGTACCAATCCTTACATCTCCTACTACTGGTGGGGTGACAGCCAGTTTTGGTATGTTGGGGGATATCATTATTGCCGAACCCAATGCCTACATTGCCTTTGCGGGTAAAAGAGTAATTGAACAAACATTGAATAAAACAGTACCCGAAGGTTCACAAGCGTCTGAGTATTTATTCCAGAAGGGTTTATTCGATCTAATCGTACCACGTAATCCTTTAAAAGGCGTTCTGAGTGAGTTATTTCAACTCCACACTTTCTTTCCTTTGAATCAAAATTAGAACATTAAGTCCATTTTTTTGAGCAAACAAGTAATTCGTTTATCGGAATACAAGTGAAATTGAGACGAATGGGTTTTCTTTGTTGACATAAGATCTAATTGTATAACGAATCAAAAGTCACATAAAATCGGAAATCTGACCCTTTTTCTATATTCCTGATTATTGATCAAGAAGTCTCTATTAACAAGATAAAAGATGAAATTCTTTTTTTCGTGAAATTAGGCAAATAAAAAAATCTTCTTCTCGTCATATATAATTAAATTAAATCTAGAAAATATAGTATAGAATTTTTTATCTTTCTATAGCGTACGATAATCCTATTTTGATTAAGAATCCCTGCTGGATGGGATTCTAACAAACCCTTGAATCAATATAAATAGAATCTAATTCATTAAAAAAAACTTTTTGCTTAGTGAATGAAATTCGAAGACAAGAGCAAAAAATGAAGAAAATAATATCTCATCCATATCCTCTCAAATTTTTCATGTAGAAAGATGAAAAACTACATTATATACTCACTTAGACTTAGATAGTAGATACTTATATTATTTTTAATTAATAATGAATTCTTAATAAATATAGATATTAATAAAAATTTTAAGTAGTAATAATTCCAATTTAGAATTATTAAATTATAATCAAATCAAATTATTATAATATAATATTATTATATTTTTATTATATTATATATATAAGTAAGATATAAGTATAATAAATAATAAATAAATTCAATATATATAAGATATAAGTAAGATCTTTATATATATTATATTATATAATAAGATAAGATATCTTTATATTATAAATAATATTATAAATAAGAAATATAAAATCTAAATAATAATAACAGGTACAAATAGTAAATCGAGGTACCCATTCTATGACAACTCTTAATTTTCCCTCTGTTTTGGTCCCTTTAGTAGGCCTAGTATTTCCGGCAATCGCAATGGCTTCTTTATTTCTTCATGTTCAAAAAAACAAGATTTTTTAGAGCCGAGGGCGCAAAATATTATCTTTTTTTTTTTTTCAAAACTGACGCTTGTATCATAACACAGATATCCATTTAGCTAAATATGGTATAAGAGGCTTCCGTCGAAATCTCCCCAAAATGCTATTAGCTAGTTTCAAATAGACCCGAATCGGCGAATAGCTGAACTGTAAAGTTGGTCTATCTATATACATGTGGCTATCTTTAGTGAGTCATACGAAGGGTGTGTTATTAGTTTAGATCTAACCAATTTAATGAATTATTCCTAAAGGTTCACATCAAACTAGTGCTAGTTGATGCGAGTTACTTCGGAAATAAACGGCAAATTCATTTGGGGTATTCTCTCAATTCCAAAAAAAGCAACCGGATCAAGTATGAGTTGTCGATCAGAACATATATGGATAGAACCTATAACGGGGGCTCGAAAAACAAGTAATTTCTGCTGGGCTGTTATCCTTTTTTTAGGTTCATTAGGATTCTTGTTGGTTGGAACCTCGAGTTATCTTGGTAGAAATTTGATATCTTTATTTCCGTCTCAGCAAATAGTTTTTTTTCCACAAGGGATTGTGATGTCTTTCTATGGGATCGCGGGTCTTTTTATTAGCTCCTATTTGTGGTGCACAATTTCGTGGAATGTAGGTAGTGGTTATGATCGATTTGATAGAAAAGACGGAATAGTGTGTATCTTTCGTTGGGGATTCCCTGGAAAAAATCGTCGGGTCTTCCTCCGATTTCTTATAAAAGATATTCAGTCCGTCAGAATAGAAGTTAAAGAGGGTATTTATGCTCGTCGTGTCCTTTATATGGATATCAGAGGCCAGGGAGCCATTCCATTGACTCGTACTGATGAGAATTTTACTCCACGGGAAATGGAACAAAAAGCTGCTGAATTGGCTTATTTCTTGCGTGTACCTATTGAAGTATTTTAAGAAATCAGCTGAGAAATTAATGCTTTCTCGCGGGAGGGCAAAAAAGCAAGAATCCTCTTTTTCTATAACATAACTTAATTGAGGTTTCTTCAGAACATTCATTCGAGTCAAAGCAGACATATATGGAACAAGTATAAAAAAACCTTTTTGGGGGATCTTTTATATGTATCGAAATATACACATACACAACTCAATTATATATTAAATAAATATATATTAAATAAAAAAATAAGAAAAAAAGAAAATCTCATAATCAACCATTTCGAAATAAGGAAATTCCCCCTTTTTAGTTGTTGGAATTGAAACTTTAGATTCAGATAGATCATATCTTGTAATTTTTTTGAAGCTTCTTTTTAGACTTTTTGTGCTCCTTAATGACGAAAAATTTGGATCTCTTATAATGTAGCCAATTTATTTATGTCGTTTTTTGTCACTCATTTTTCACAATATTTTTCAGAAAATTACCTCAATTATTCTATCGATGACTACTCATAGTCAGTTAAATTTTTTCGAAATATTAGAGGTTTTTTTTATATAATGATAGAAAAGGAGTTCTTTTGTCTCAAAATCTGAATACTATTCATATTCATTATTTAAAGTGGTTTTTCCGGGCGTTCATCGAAAAGAGATATATGCTTCGAATTTGACTGATTGAGATATAGGGAAACAATTTTTATTATATTATTTATTCATATATATTCATTCGAATTTTTCATCTTTTTCCGTATTTTTTTCTAGATTCAAGGCCTAACCACGAAATCACAAATAAAAAAGAGTGAATAGATTCATAGGTTTGATAACTTGTAATAGAACTGATGCGTGAGAGAAATATTAGATTACATAGAGTCGACGAATGAGATGGGTTCATTAACAATTATGAAAAAATGGCAAAAAAGAAAGCATTCACTCCTCTTTTATATCTTGCATCTATAGTATTTTTGCCCTGGTGGATTTCTCTCTCCTTTCAAAAAAGTCTGGAATCATGGGTTACTAATTGGTGGAACACTAGGCAATCCGAAACTTTTTTGAATGATCTTGAAGAAAAGAGTATTCTAGAAAAATTCATAGAATTAGAGGAACTCCTCTTCTTAGAGGAAATGATCAAGGAATACTCGGAGACACATCTACAAAACCTTCGTATAGGAATTCACAAAGAAACAATCCAATTAATCAAGATACACAACGAGGGTCGTATTCATACGATTTTGCACTTCTCGACAAATATAATATGTTTCATTATTCTAAGTGGTTATTCTATTTTGGGTAATAAAGAACTCGTTATTCTTAATTCTTGGGCTCAAGAATTCCTATATAACTTAAGTGACACAATAAAAGCTTTTTCTCTTCTTTTATTAACTGATTTATGTATCGGATTTCATTCGCCCCATGGTTGGGAACTGATGATTGGCTTTGTCTACAAGGATTTTGGATTTGTTCATAATGATCAAATTATATCTGGCCTTGTTTCCACTTTTCCAGTCATTCTAGATACAATTTTAAAATATTGGATTTTCCGTTATTTAAATCGCGTATCTCCGTCACTTGTAGTGATTTATCATTCAATGAATGACTGAAAAATTATCTACCTAATCCAATTATAATGTTTCTTACTTTGCAGTTGTACATAAGCAAAGCATTGAAAATCGCTTTCTATTTCTACCCATCCCGGAGATTCATCCTATATTCCTATATATATTAATCGAGTCAAAACAAATTATTCCAGTAAATAACAGAATCGTGGATAGGAAACTCCATTAGTGACCTACCCAAATTTATTGTATAAATATATTTTCGGGATCAATGGTTGGACCATGCAAACTAGAAATACTTTTTCTTGGATAAAGGAACAAATTACTCGATCTATTTCCATATCGCTCATGATATATATCATCACTCGTACATCCATTTCAAATGCATATCCCATTTTTGCACAGCAGGGTTATGAAAATCCACGAGAAGCGACTGGACGTATTGTATGCGCCAATTGCCATTTAGCTAATAAACCGGTGGATATTGAGGTTCCGCAAGCGGTACTTCCCGATACTGTATTTGAAGCAGTTGTTCGAATTCCTTATGATATGCAAGTGAAACAAGTTCTTGCTAATGGTAAAAAAGGAGCCCTGAATGTGGGGGCTGTTCTTATTTTACCAGAGGGTTTTGAATTAGCCCCTCCCGATCGTATTTCCCCCGAGATAAAAGAAAAGATGGGCAATCTGTCTTTTCAGAGCTATCGCCCCAATCAAAAAAATATTCTTGTCATAGGCCCTGTTC